TTTTTTCATTCATTCCCATCCAATCAAAAAATACCTTTTTGTAATTTATTTCGAAATTTGAATCAATTGGAAGATAAAAAAGACCATTATTATGAATTTTATCCATTATTTGGTCCTTATTAGTGGGTTCAACCTGAATATTTTTATTAATTTTACACAAAAATTTTCTATCTTTATTTTTTTCCATATATATAATATCGCTTTTTCCTAGACAATTCTTGCTAGGAATATTCTTGAGTATGTTAAAAAATTTTTCTTTATTTCTGGTAGAATTTTCTTGGTTCTTATTTGTTTCTACTGCTGATCTATAAATATAGGAGTTATTCTTAGTTTCAGAATGAATATATTTATATGATAAAAGATCATATCTATAGTTTTTTTGAAAATTCTCCTCTTTATTTGGTAATAAATACACTGTCGAATTTTGTTTTTTTTTTGAATCAAGTAATTGGTCTTTTTCCGAGGAATACCATTTGTTTAAATCTTTATTTTGAGACGTATGGCATTGATTGATTCTATTTCGCCATTTTTGGGGGATTAATCTAGACGATGTAATCTGAGATAAATCGTATTGATAATGACCTCTTAACCAGTTTTTCCATGGATTCATTCCAGAATTTGGAAGTTTCTTATGTCTTACTTCGGAATGAAATATTCCTTGTCTTCCAAAAAAATCCTTTATTTCAGTCTTAAGAAAAAAAGACGGTCCATTATATTGAAAAATAGATCTTAACTTATTGAAGTTAATAATTTGGGTTTGTGATAATTTTAAAAATACATATTTTTGTGACAAGTAAGATAAATCAAAAAAAATATCGGACTTCCGTTTACTATTTCTAAGATTATCAAAAGCCCTTTTTATAGTCATAGGCGAAATAAAGTCAATTTTATTTTGTTTTGTTTTATTAATCCTTTCTTGATTTGTTTCATTATTGTTAATGTATTTATCATTATCAATAATTTTTTTTGTTGATTTGATAAAAAGTTGTAGAGCGATTCTGCGCATATTAATGATACATAGAAAGATATCTATGTATATTTTTTCAATGAAAAATTGAACTATTAATTCAATATTTTTTCTTTTTAATATTTTAAAAATTTTTGGGGATGATTCTGCATTATTCTTTTTCTTTTTTTTGATTCCTGACGTTACTTTTTTTTTTTTTTTCATTATTTCTATTTCATTTCTGATTGTGTTTCTTCTATCAATCCTATGTTTCATTTCTTTTTCTGCCTGTGAATAATTTGTCCAACCTGTAGATCCAATTTGACTAAGTGATTCATGAATTATCTGATTGCTTATTATGGAACCCTTTTCTGTTTGAGTTTCACTTGATTCATATCTTTCTCTCGATATAAATTCTCTCCGTATAAATAATGGAATTTTCTTGCTGTTTAAAAGTTCTTTTATTATTCGTTTTAAAAATAAAAATGCTTTTGCTTCTTTCTTTTTTATTTTTTTTAAAATTCTTCGAACTCTCAAATTTAATTTTCTGATTTCGACTTTATAGTCTATATCTTTTAAAATCGGTTCAAAAAAGGAAGGTGTTTTTCGAGGAGGACCAAAAGGATATTCCGTTTCCGTTCCCAAAACTGTTAAAAAACAAGAATCAAAATCATCTTGTTGCTTTAGATCTCTATCAGAATCATCGAGTCCTAGCTTAGATCTGTGCCAAGGTTTCAAATAAAAAGGATATAGGATTTTTATCTGAAAACCTCCTCTTAACCAATTTTTAGGTAATTTTGTTTTGGAGAATTGAAGACCATTAAAGGTGCATTTTAGATAAATTTCTCTATTCCAATCTTGGAAATCCTCATACCATTCCGGCGATTGCCGTAATAAAATACGGACAATATTCTTAGCTATTATCAATAAGGGTAATTTAATATATCTTCTAAAAATTGATTGAACTAGTAATAGAATACTTCTTGTTTTTTGTGCATGTGGAATGTTCTCCCAGAATTCCATTGTGTCTTTCTGGGTGCTTTTTTTACTTTTGAATTGTTGATCTAAAATTCTGTATTCTGGCTTTTTCCCGAACCAACCTCTAATACTAAAAAAAAGTTTGATTAGGTCGGATATAGGAAAAGGAAAATCTTCCATTTTTTCCAAAAAAAGCGGGGAATGGGGATTTCTTTGAGACGGTCCCCAAACAACAATTTTACGCCTTTGAGTGCGCATAGATCCTTTGATTACGGATCGACGAAAATCTGGTTCTTCCAAATAACTTATAAAACCCAAATCTCTATTAAATTTTCTATAAAGATTATAATTCTTGAAATTAGAGTTCTTAAAAGTTCCTAAAGTTCGTTTCGAACGATTTAAAAAAGCTGTACGTTTAAATCTTCTTGTTCGAAGCTGGTGCGACATCCCTTGCATTAGGCCTTGTTCTTTTCGTCGTTTTTTAAAATGTTGGTGCAACTCGTTGATTAATTTGTATGACCATCGAGGGAGTTTTTTACCGATTTCATTTATTCCACTAGATTTTTTTTTACCTTT